GAAAGAAAGGAAGAAAGCGATGTAGAAACAACTTACGAAACGAAGAAGACTAAACAGGAACAAGAGGGATCCGCCGAAGAAGACAAAGATAGCCCAGTTTACGAAGATTCTTATCTTGATACCCACCAAGATAATTGGGAATTGGGAAAACTTAAAGAAGAGAAAAATGAAAAAACTTATTTCTGGTTTGAAAAGCCTATTGTAACTTTTCTTTAGAAAATAAAAAAATTAATAAAAAGACCGATACATAAGATAAATACAAAAATAGATAAGACGAGACTCGCCCACCTCCCATATATTTAATCCCTTCTCCTATAAAGAAACTGGCAACGCCGACCCCGTTTATAATTCCATCAATTATATGTCTATCAAAAAACTGAATTAGTTCAGCTAACCTTCTTATACCCACAGTAAAAATCTTAGTATAAAAAATATCTATGTAACCGCGATTATATGACCAATTGTATATCACATTTTTTACTTGGTCCAAAAGAATCCTCTTGGGTCCCTTCTTTACAAATGAATTGACTAAGTCCAAATTCTGAAGAGATGAATAAACAGATCCATATAAAATGGATGCTATAAATAATCCAAAAAGGGCTATACTTACCGAAACAACTGCATTTTTCAAAAAATCATACCAATCCGAGGAATCATTCAAATTTGGATGGAAAAAATTTGTAGACGGAGTTAACCATTTCGATAATAGATCAAAATCTATTACTCCTTGATCAAAATTAATTCCGATTGATCCAACGAATAAAGTAAATAGCACCAATACAAGCAAAGGAAATAACATAGTATTGTCCGACTCGTGAGGATAGGTGTAAGTGTATTTATTTCTAAAGTAAGTACTAAAGTATCGTATTCTATTTTTTACATTATCATCGATTTGATATGTATCTTTTGAAAAAAAGGAGACCCTATTTTTCTTATTCGTTGTTGATAAAGTTGATAAAAGTAAATTTCTATTGACTGCTTTAGGTACTTCTTTTCCCCATAAAGATATTGAACAGAAAGAACTGTTTTTAGTGGTACTGTAATTTTGAAAATGGATGCGCAAATGTCCATCAAAGGTAAGTAAATACATCCGAAACATATAAAATGCAGTTAATCCTGTTGTGAAGGAAGCTATTATTGCAAAAATTGGTGAATACAACCAACTATCATTAAGAATTTCATCTTTGGACCAAAAACAAGCAAGAGGTGGAATACCACAAAGAGAGAGTGTACCTAATAAAAAAGCAATTCTTGTAATTGGAACATATTTTGTTAAACCGCCCATAAGAACCATATTTTGACTTTTATCCGGCGAATATCCAACAATAGGTTCCATTGAATGAATAATAGATCCAGATCCCAAAAACAATAAAGCTTTCGAATAGGCATGAGTGATCAAATGGAATAAAGCGGTTCGATAAGAACCTATACCCAGAGCTAACATAATATAACCCAATTGAGACATTGTAGAATAAGCTAAACTTCTTTTAATGTCTCTTTGAGCAAGAGCCAAAGTAGCTCCTAATAGTACTGTTATTACGCCTATTAAAGAAATGAGATTCATTATGTAAGGTATAACTATGAAAAGAGGAAGAAGCCGAGCTACAAGAAAAATTCCCGCAGCTACCATAGTAGCAGCATGTATAAGAGCCGAAATGGGAGTGGGTCCTTCCATAGCATCAGGTAACCATATGTGAAGGGGGAATTGCGCAGATTTAGCAACTGCACCGACGAATAAAAAAGAAGCACACAGAGTAGCAAATAAAGAATCTACTCCATTATTCTGAACCAAGTTATTAACTATTTCGAACAAATCCCGAAATTCTAAACTACCAGTTATCCAATAAAGTCCTAAAATTCCTAATAATAAACCAAAATCTCCTATACGATTGGTTACAAAAGCCTTTTGACAAGCGCTTGCTGCAATAGGTCGTGTAAACCAAAAACCTATTAGTAAATACGAAGACATTCCTACAAGTTCCCAAAAAATATAAATTTGTATCAAATTGGAACTAGTAACCAATCCCAACATAGAAGTATTGAAAAAACTCATATAAGCAAAAAATCTCAAATATCCTTGATCATGAGACATATAATTGTCACTATAAATAAGAACCATGATTCCAACAGTAGTAATTAATATTGACATAATAGAAGTAAGTGGGTCGATCAAGTGTCCGAACTCTAAAGAAAAATCATTATTGACGGTCCAAGACCATAGATATTGATAGATAAAATTTCCATTTATTTGCTGAATAGACAGATTGGCCGAAAACACCATAACTATACTTAGCATCAAAATACTCGGAAAAGCCCACATACGACGAATATTTTTTGTTGCTGCGGGAATAAGCAGAAGTCCAAATCCTATTAACATTGTAACTGGAAATGGAAGAAAAGGTATTATCCATGCATATTTATATGTATGTTCCATAAAAAAAAAACAAATTTATATTTTTTTTTTTCTTATAATTGTAATTGTTTCCGATTCACCAATTCTTATCGCTTTTGAAAGGAACAATAAAAAATTAACAAAAAAAGATATAAAAACCTCAAATATTTTTTGATTTTAAATTATTCTGACTTTTGTTAGATCTTATATATTGGAAATATTCAAAAAGTTACCCAATTGGTTGGTCAAATGATATGACCAAACAGTTGGGTAAGAGTAATTACTTAGTTATTAACTTTATTAACTAAAGAAAGAGAAAGTATTTATTAAAATGAGAAATGTGAGATTTTGAATCATTCTATGACTATACTACTATTCCATTTTTGCAATATGGAACCATATCATATACTATAGTCTATAGTATAGTTAAGTAAAAACAATTATACCAAAACAGTGGAATATGGATCATAGTATGTATCAATAAATCGACTCAAAAAAAAGACCTAGTTATTCTAGTGCATTTATTTGTAGTAATTACCTAATTTTTAGGGGAACTGATTGATTGGGTTCCAATACAATAAGAAAGTTCTTATAATACTCCTTACTTCGTATAGAACTGAAATAAAAAATAACAAAAAATGGAAGTTCCTCTTCTTATTCTTAGGTAACGGAATGTCTTGTTTAACATATTAACTACTGCCAGTTGTAGTTAAAGTTTGAACTTCAATTATAGACACGGCACTATGAGCTTATTCAATTACAACTAAATTACAACTAATATAATAGTCAAAAAAATTTCTTTTCAAATTTGACTTTTCTTTTTTCCGTTTTTTTTTTCCTGTATATTATATATGTGACATGCTTGTATATGTATATTATATATTTATATATAATATAAATATTATATTTGTATTGTATGTTATGAAAGAAAAAACTATTATCGACGGAATTAAGTACAGAAAATGCCTAAAAAGAACGACCTATTTTGAGCAATACATGTCTTTCACATACAACAATAAAAATGAGTAACTCTTTTTTTTGAATGGCAGTTCCAAAAAAACGTACTTCTATATCAAAAAAACGTATTCGTAGAAATATTTGGAAGAAAAAGGGAAATTTAGCTGCAATAAAAGCTTTTTCCTTAGCAAAGTCAGTTTCTACCGGAGATTCAAAAAGTTTTTTTGTGCAACAAACAAGAGGTAAGAAAATCTTGGAATAATCTGCATTTTCATGGCTAGAAGAACTTCCAATTTTAGAATATGAATAATTCCCATTAACTAATGTATTGAACTCCTCAAGATTAGTTAGAACTAGTGGCTATGATATGTAGAATAAGAATTCCTCCGTACACCCGGTCTAGTTCTAAGTATTATTATTTTTTTCATTCTTGTTTTTATTTTATTAATTATTATTAGTATTAGAATTAGATTAAAATTTTTTTTTATTCATGAGATGGATTTTTCCTATTAATTTTCTTTTCACAATAGAAAAATCTTTGTTCATTCTATTTTTCTATTGTGAAAAGAAAATTCAATTAAAATTGTGATGAAACTCTTTTTTTTTTTTCATTTATCTTATCTGATTTCGCGAATTCAAAATAAAGAAAGAAAAAAAATAAAAAAAGGGGACAATTCTTAGTTTCTATCTCGACGGAAAACAAAACTTTCAAGTTTCAAGTGTTTCGGAATAACTTAGTATATAAATAGTACGTAAAAGTTGATTGTTAAAATGGAACTTATGACGATACAAACTAAGAATTTTTGATGAAAATTCAAAGATGAATTTAAAAGAGCTCTTATTCATCGGTTCTAATGTTTCTTAAACTATATTGAATCCTTGAATCTAGATCTAGACGATTCAACATGAATTAACTATTATTATTTAAAGTAAGCCGCTATGGTGAAATCGGTAGACACGCTGCTCTTAGGAAGCAGTGCTAGAGCATCTCGGTTCGAGTCCGAGTGGCGGCATACTCTAAAAAAGATACAATGGATCCTATAATGTATTTAATTTAATGTATTTAATTCCCGATTTCAATTCTGTAATGGGACCCCTTTTATGTATGATATTTGTGACTTTAGAACATATATTAACTCATCTCTCTTTTTCGATCATTTCAATTGTGATTACGATTCATTTAATGACCCTATTAATCCACGAAATCCGGGGGTTGCGTGATTCATCAGAAAAGGGAATGATAGCTACTTTTTTCTCTATAACAGGATTATTAGTTATTCGTTGGATTTCTTCAAGACATTTTCCATTAAGTAATTTATACGAGTCATTAATCTTCCTTTCGTGGAGTTTTTCCATTATTCATATGATTTCCAAGATATGGAATCATAAAAATGATTTAAGCGCAATAACCGCCCCAAGTGCTATTTTTACCCAAGGTTTCGCCACATCGGGTCTTTCAAGTGAAATGCATCAATCGTCAATATTAGTACCTGCTCTACAATCTCAGTGGTTAATGATGCACGTAAGTATGATGTTATTGAGTTATGCAGCTCTTTTATGTGGGTCGTTATTATCAGTTGCTTTTCTAGTCATTACATTTCGAAAAAACATCGATATTTTTTGTAAAAACAAAATTTTCTTAATTAAGTCATTTTTCTTTGGCAAGATCGAGTACGGGAACGGAAAAAATAGTGTTTTTAATAAACACACTTCTCTTCTTTCATTCCGAAATTATTACAAATATCAATTAACTCAAGGTTTGGATTATTGGGGTTATCGTGTCATTGGTTTAGGATTTACCTTTTTAACCATAGGTATTCTTTCTGGAGCAGTATGGGCTAACGAAGCATGGGGATCTTATTGGAATTGGGACCCAAAAGAAACTTGGGCATTTATTACTTGGACCATATTTGCGATTTATTCACATACTAGAACAAATCAAAGTTTGCAAGCTACAAATTCGGCACTTGTAGCTTCTATAGGATTTCTTATAATTTGGATATGCTATTTTGGGATCAATCTATTAGGAATAGGTCTACATAGTTATGGTTCATTCACATTAACATCTAATTGAATAAAGGAATACATAAGAACATCGTCCCATATATAACGAAAATTTGTGCGAGTTTTTGAGAACCCTTTGAATATGATTCCTTGTGATTCAAATGATTCAAAGGGGGTTCTCAAAAACTCGGAATACATCTTATTACAATTCTAATTCACTTTTTTTTTGCGTTGTACATCAAATGATTTCAAAAATACGAAAAAAAAAAATTCTAAGACTTTGCTTTCTGTCTCATTAATGAAAACTATCTATGAAAATAATTAGATAGGATAACTTGTACCTTGTCAACTGACAGCGAGAGAACGAAATCGGGATAAATACCAATCCCTATTACGGGTAAAAAGATACAGATCGAAACAAATAGTTCTCGTGGTCCAGAATCCACAAAATTGGAGTTTAGAACATTGAATAGTTTGTATCCGTAGAACATCTGACGTAACATAGATAATAAATAAATAGGAGTTAATATCATTCCAATTGCCATTACTAATATAATTAGCATTTTGGACATTAAAAGATATTTTGGGCTAGTAATTATTCCCAAAAATACTACGAATTCCGCAACAAAACCACTCATTCCTGGCAATGCAAGAGATGCCATCGAGAAACTACTAAACATGGTAAATATTTTTGGCATTGGGATCGATATCCCCCCCATTTCGTCGAGATAAACAAGACGTGTTCTATCACAACTCGTTCCTACCAAGAAAAAAAGTGCAGCACCAATAAATCCATGAGAGAGTATTTGTAAAATGGCTCCGTTCAGTCCCATGTCAGTTATAGAACCAATTCCTATAATTATGAAACCCATGTGAGATACGGAAGAATAGGCTATTCTCTTTTTTAAATTGCATTGACCAAGAGAGGTTGAAGCTGCATAGATTATTTGTATTGTCCCTACTATCACCAACCAGGGAGAAAATATAGAATGGGCGTGCGGTAATAATTCCATATTGATCCGAATCAATCCATATGCTCCCATTTTTAATAAGATTCCAGCTAGAAGCATACATGTACTGTAATGCGCTTCTCCATGAGTATCTGGTAGCCATGTATGTAGGGGTATAATCGGCGATTTGACAGCATAAGCAATAAGGAAGCCCAAATATAATATTATTTCTAATGTCACAGGATATGACTGATTAGCTAATCTTTCAAAATCTAATGTCGGTTCGTTGGAACCATATAAACCCATACCTAGAACTCCTATTAAGAGAAAAATGGAACCGCCCGCAGTGTACAAAATAAACTTTGTAGCCGAGTACAAACGTTTCCTTCCTCCCCACATGGATAAAAGTAAGTAAACAGGAATTAATTCTAACTCCCACATGATGAAAAAAAGTAAAAGGTCTCGAGAAGAAAATAATCCTATTTGACCACTGTACATTGCTAACATCAGGAAATAGAACAATCGCGAATTTCGAGTAATAGGCCAAGCTGCTAAAGTAGCTAAAGTAGTGATAAATCCTGTCAGTAAAATAGGTCCTATGGAAAGTCCATCGATTCCCAGTCTCCAGTGAAAATCAAAAATATTTATCCATTTAAAGTCCTCCTCCAGTTGAATTAATGGATCGTCCAATTGGAAATGATAACAGAACACATAGGTTGTTAGAAGGAACTCTAACAACAATATACAAAAAGTATACCACCTGAATACCTTATTACCCCTATGAGGGAGAAAAAAAATGGAAGAACCCGCGAATATCGGCAAAATTACAAGTATTGTTAACCAAGGGAAATAACTCGTGATAAAGACAAGATGCGTTTTGACCAAAAAACCCGTGCTCGAAATAATATATTTTCTCGAGTACGGGTTTTTCTCGGTAAAAAGGAATCAAATGATTCAAGTGGAGTTTTTTATATTATAACGTATCAATAAGATAGACCCATGCTGCGAGTTGTTTCATGCCATAAATAAACACGGACACTCAAAAAATCAGTTGGACAAGCGGATTCACATCTCTTACAACCTACACAGTCCTCGGTTCTTGGCGCGGAAGCAATTTGCTTAGCTTTACATCCGCCCCAAGGTATCATTTCCAATACATCTGTGGGGCAGGCTCGTACACATTGAGTACACCCTATACATGTATCATAAATTTTTACTGAATGTGACATTGGGTCTATAAATTCCAGTTTTGAACATAAAAAATTTTCGATCTGGTAAAGTAAAATAGGTACTAAACGAATTATATATTTATATTGTAGACACCAGACGAATCAATGATTTATCAAAAAAATCTTAACTTAAGAATCAATAGATTTCTAAATCTGTTCGTGAGAAAGGACCAAGAAACTTCGATTTCCGTTTCAACAACCATGATCATACGAGTCACACATGTGACTTCACATTGGCCAACAGATTGTCCATATTTCAATAGTTACTATTGAAATATATTCCTATATATATATTATGTCTTTATTTATATGATATACTAATTATTGACTAATTATTCAACAAATTCGATTGATTGATACGAGTTGATTTTCTGTTACGATAGATCGACGAAACAATAGCTAGTCCAATAGCTGCTTCCGCGGCCGCAATGGCTATAACAAAGATTGAGAAAATATCTCCTTTTAATTGGCGACTATCAAATATATCTGAAAATGTTACGAGATTAATATTAACCGAATTTAGTATAAGCTCAAGACACATAAGTGCTCTAACCATGTTTCGACTTGTGATCAGTCCATAGATACCGATAGAAAATAAATAGACGCTCAAAAAAAGTACATATTCGAACATCATCGACTAACTCCTCATCAACAATCTCGATTCATTTCAATATGAACAACAATTCAACCAATTTGGTTGACTAGAATCGAGCAATTACAGAAAAAAGAGGGTATTGGCAGTAAATTAAACTAAAAACTTTTCCTTTTTCATTTGATTTATAATTTCTAATAATTTTATTAATTCTAAGTATTTATTATTGACGAGCCATAGTAATTGCACCTATTAAAGAAACTAAAAGAATTATAGAAATGAGTTCAAACGGAAGATAAAAATCTGTTGATAAATGAATTCCAATTTGTTGAACGTTACTTATAAGGTCCTGTTCTATAATCTGGTTTTTTCTTGTAGCCCAAACAATTCCGTACCATGACGTATCTAGGATAGTAGTAATTAGTGAAAAAAGAATACTTGCACAAACCAGTGAAGTGATCCCGTCTCCTACAGTCCAAAGATAGGAATCGTTGGAATATTCTGAACCATTCATGAACATAACAGCAAATATGATTAAGACATTTATGGCTCCCACATAAATAAGGAGTTGTGCAGCAGCTACAAAATAGGAGTTCGATGGAATATAGAATAAAGATATACAAACAAGAACCAATCCCAACGAAAAGGCAGAATAAATTGGATTGGTAAATAATACTACTCCTAGACCTCCTAATATAAGAAATGATCCCAGAAATACTACAAGTATATCGTGTATTGGTCCAGGTAAATCCATTATGTATAACAGATAAATAAGTCGAAATATTTCATGACCTTACTAAATAGTCCAGGAAAAATAAGGGTGTTACCCTTAATTTTTTTTTTTTTTTATATGATGGGTTCCTAATTGAATTTAATCTTAATATGGATTAATCTAGATATAGATAAAGTTATTAAAGTTATTAGCCAATCCTTCTTTTTTTTATCTGAAAGAAAAAAGAAAAGATTGGAATTTTCTATTTCGAAATCATCACGAAAACATATTCTTGGTTTAAATCAAAGAGTAATTCTCAACAATCAATAGTTATTATTTATAGTTATTATTTGTAGTTTCTGAGCAATCAAAATAAAAGAGGCTTGGATCCTTTATATAAAAAAAAAAATCTTAGTAATCGGTAATCGTTCTTGAATCAAGGGGTTTATCTTTGTCTATTTTGATTTGGGTCGAATTCATAACTGTTTGAATTGTGTAATCTCCAATTACTGACATTGGCAACCGACCCAATGCAATTTGATTATAATTCAATTCGTGGCGATCATAAGTAGAAAGTTCATACTCTTCAGTCATCGATAAACAGTTTGTTGGACAATACTCGACGCAGTTACCACAAAATATACAGACCCCAAAATCAATACTATAATTAAGCAATTGTTTCTTTTTAATATCTTTTTCAAATCTCCAATCAATAACGGGTAGATCTATGGGACATACACGAACACATACTTCACAAGCAATACATTTATCAAATTCAAAGTGTATTCGACCACGGAAACGCTCTGATGTGATCAATTTTTCATAAGGATATTGAATAGTTACAGGTAAACGATTTGTATGGGATAAGGTAATTATCAAACTTTGACCAATGTACCTTGCAGCTCGTATTGTTTGTTGACCATAATTTATGAACCCGGTCACCATAGGGAACATATTGTGGATCTCCGTGAATAAATTGATGTTTCTTTCTCTTGTTTAAGATTGGTTATGAATCTAGAATATCGTTATTCTCTATTATTTAGAGTGAAATAAGTTGGGAAGAAGTTGTCAATAATAGATTCCCCAGGGAAATAGGTAACAGAAATTTCCATCCAAGATTTAATAGCTGATCCATTCTCATCCTCGGTAAAGTCCATCTTGCTGTGATAGGAATGAACAGAAACAAATAAGCTTTAGCTAATGTAATAAATATACCAATTGTCGTTCCAAAGACTCCGGCCGTTTTATTTATTCCGAAAAGTTCAGGAATAAATATGTACGGAATAGAGAAATTCCACCCACCTAAGTAAAGAACTGTTATAAATAATGAGGAAACTAATAAATTTAGGTAAGAAGCAAGGTAAAATAAAGCGTATTTGATACCTGAATATTCTGTTTGATAACCTGCTACTAATTCCTCCTCTGCTTCTGGTAAATCAAAGGGTAATCTCTCACATTCTGCTAGAGAAGAAATTAGAAAAACTACAAACCCTATAGGCTGACGCCACAGATTCCACCCCCAAAAACCATATTTTGACTGTGCCTCAACTATATCAACTGTACTTAAACTGTTAGATAATCATAGTCGATAATAACATCACTGTTCATATCGCTATTTCAAAACCGTACATGAGACCTCAACTTCATACGGCTCCTCTACGGCCACAAATAAATGTAAGGACTTGTTTGGTAGTATCGTCATCTTTATTTATATAGTAAATATATACCGGGAGTCCCAAATTAGACCAATGAAATTCTGTCTGCTAGAATAAAAAGGCGCTTCTGAATTGATCTTATCCATTAGAATTTCAATTTATCTTTGTTCGGTAATAACTTAATCCTTCAATAAAATACTCGTTATATCAAAAAATATGTTCTATCAATAACTATAAAGAATTTAGAACGAATTGGGCATTAATTCCAAATTTAATTTATGATAAGAATTCTATATGTATAGATTATAGATATGGATGGGAAAAAAAATAAAAAATAAAGATCTTTTTTATTTCTTATTTATTCATTTTTTTTTTTTTTTCCTCCCATTTCTTTTGTTCCTGTTCTTCTTTCTCAGAGGAAGGGGTACTCTGAAAAAAAAAAAAGAAATAGAAATAAAGGATTAATTCGTTTTGATAGTCATTTCTTTAATCAGTGAATAAGAGCATACTCTAGATCGGAATCGTGGGGAAGTACTACTTGGTCATTTCTACCAACTTAAAGTCCTCATTATGATTCGTTTTATCCAAAGTTTTATGCAAAAATACCTTTTTTTGATACCTTACATTATCTCCATTACTAATCTTTTGTGTACCTTGGTGTTCCTAACTGTCCACTGATTTTTGATTGATCCCGGGTATGGTAATACATATAAGACAGTAGTAGAAACTCCATACGGTCGATCTTTTGTACCCGCTTCAAGATATGATAATTAGTCAAAGAATCTTAATCTTGGGATAAACAGTTTATACTGTTTGTGTTTATTATTCTTGTACATAGGGAATGAGATTTTACCTTCTTACTGCAAATTTATAAGCAGTTTGATTTTACTCATATAACTATCTAGTTTAACTCATCGACCCTAATGATGAATAAAAAATGAAAATATCCATTCAATATATTCAACCTCTTTACTTTATTTCTAGCGAGGAGGGAAAATAATCATGTTCCAACGAATCACACGTAGAGATATTGATAACACACATAGAGTTAATGGTATTTCATAGCTAATAGATTGAGCAGCAGCCCGTAGACCACCTGAAAAGGAATATTTATTGTTCGATCCATATCCTGACATAAGAAGTCCAATAGGAGCAATACTTGAAATGGAGATCCATAAAAAAACACCTATACTGAGATCGGATAAAACAAGGCGAGACTCAAAAGGGATTACTAAATAACTTAGTAGAACTGATATGACCGCTATAGACGGTCCCACGCTAAACAAACGAATATCTCCTCTAGATGGGAGGAGGTCCTCTTTAAAAAGTAATTTGGTCCCATCTGCTAGAGCTTGCAGAATTCCTAACGGGCCGGCATATTCAGGCCCAATACGTTGTTGTATTGCTGCGGATATTTCTCTTTCTAACCACACAATTACTAGTACCCCTATAGTGATTCCCAATATAAGGGTGAAAATAGGAACAAAGATCCATATGAGTCCATAGACTTCTTTTAAGGATTCCGATCTAGAAAAAGAATTGATAGCTTGTACTTGTACTTCTGTCGTATCAATTATCATTTCAACGATCAACTTCTCCCATAATGATATCTATACTACCTAGTATCGTCATGATATCAGCCAATTTCATTCTTTTAACTAGTTGAGGGAGAATTTGCAAATTGATGAAACCCGGTGGACGAATTTTCCACCTCCAGGGGAAAACACTACTATCTCCTATCAAAAAAATTCCTAATTCTCCTTTTGGGGCTTCTACTCTCACATAAAGTTCTTGTTTCGACAATTCAAAATTGGGTGAAAGTTTTTTAGTAATAAATCTATATTCAAAATTAGTCCATTCGGAATTTTTTGCTCTATCAAAGCGGCGGACTTCTAAATTTTCATAGGGCCCCCCAGGAATTCCTTCTAGAACTTGTTGAATAATTTTTATAGATTCTTTCATTTCACCGATTCGTACTAAATAACGAGCTAGTGAATCTCCTTCTTTTTGCCATTGGACTTCCCAATCAAATTTATTGTAACACTCGTAATGATCAACTTTACGAAGATCCCATTGGATTCCAGAAGCTCGTAACATCGGTCCTGATAAACCCCAATTTATTGCTTCCTCTCCACCAATAATGCCCACTCCCTCAACCCGTTCCAAAAAAATAGGATTCCGCGTAATAAGCTTTTGATATTCAACAATTCCTGTTAAAAAATAATCGCAGAAATCTAAACATTTATCTATCCATCCATAAGGTAGATCAGCAGCGACTCCCCCAATACGGAAATAATTATGCATCATTCGCATACCCGTAGCAGCTTCAAATAGATCATATAACAATTCCCTTTCTCTGAAAATATAGAAAAAGGGGGTTTGTGCACCGATATCCGCCATAAAAGGTCCAAGCCATAACAAATGAGAAGCTATACGACTCAATTCCAGCATAATTACTCTAATGTAACTGGCTCTTTTAGGTACTTGAACACTTTCCAATCGTTCTGGTGCATTTACTGTTATTGCCTCTGTGAACATAGTGGCTAAATAATCCCACCGTGTTACATAAGGCAAATATTGTACAATTGTTCGATTTTCCGCTATTTTTTCCATCCCTCTGTGTAAATAACCCAATATGGGTTCACAGTCAATAACATCTTCACCGTCGAGAGTAACGATTAGTCGAAGAACACCATGCATTGATGGGTGGTGAGGGCCCATGTTAACTATCATGAGATCTTTTCTTGTAGCCGGTAAAGTCATATCTTTTCTTCCTTAATTCATTATTCCATGAATTTAGCAAAATGAGCTTCATCAAAATGAAAAATCTAATAACTACTATTAACTAATAACTAAAGAAAAAAATGCAAACCAATCTTAAAATTAACGGGTTTTTGATTCCCGAATACCCAACTGACTAATTAATTTCTTATAACGTACTCTATTTTTCTTTGACAAATAATCTAGCAGACGTTGACGTTTTCCCAGAATTTTTCGTAGACCCCTTTGCGATAAAAAATCTCTTTTATGTAATTCCAAATGTAAAGTAAGTCTCCGTATCTTATCGGTGAAACTGAATACTTGAAATTCAACAGATCCGCAGTTTTTTTCTTTTTCTTGTCGAATAGCCGAGATGAATGAATTTGTGACCATAAAAAACAATTTTTTTCTTTTCCGTGGATTTTACCGATCAGGAAAAATAATTATTATTATTATACCAGTTATTTGAATCTAGTACACAAAAAATTTAGATTTCTTCATATACACTACTCTATTCATTCTTATTTTATTTAAATATAATTTATATTATCCAATTATCCAAATCAATTTTTCAATTTGATTTGGATAAAATAGAAGGGGATGATACATTTATGCATTCACAAACACAAAAGAGATTTCTCTTTTTACCTAACAAAAAAAATATTCTGTCGATTTCTTCCTAGATCCAATTGATACATAATTTAATCGGCGTGTGTCAGAATGTAATATACCGTATGTGTATATATTTCGATTTTATCTACTGAATATGTCATGCGATAGATATATATAGAAAATATTTACTATTAACTAATTTTGAATCGCGGATACGTATGTATTCTTGACATACTAAAACTGATGTTATTGGTATCAAACCAATAATGATTCATACAAGCTAAATCTTCTAATCGATAATTGGGCCAAAGAAACAATTTGAATTTAATGAATTTATCTGTTTCCGTATTAAGATGCTTTTCCTCGTTCAAAAATTGTCCACTGTTTTTTATGTTGTTTTGATTGCAAAATATTTGATTTATACTCACAATATTTCAATTCTGGTTACGATAATTGAAACAAATTAGAATTCTCAATTCTCTACGACGTCTGGGAGATAGAATATTTTCAGGAACAAGGAAATCATAATAATTTTTGTTTCTATTCACAAGCATATTGCTGTCTTGTGCAACGGATCCATCAAGATTCTTTTTATCAACATATCTATTTTTTATTATGCATTTTCCATTAGTTTGGTGCTTATTCTTATCAACCAATGAAATACTTATCGTTTGGTATATAATATATTTTCCATCCCTTTTCATAGATAGACGAATTGGCTCGATAATAAATATTCCCCTTTTTATCAATTCTGTAAGAGTTAGGTCTTTCTGAATCAACATTGCATCCAGATGTATCCCTCCTCTTTGAATTGAGGATATAGCAATTTCCCTTGGATCTATCAGTCTAAGTAGAAGACAATATACCTGGATATTACTGATAATTCTTTGATTCAAGGGATCATCCCATCTTAATTGAAAAAGAAAATACTTTTTCAAGAATAAATCCAGTTCTGCTTCTTTCTTGTTCTTATATTGTTTTTTCTTTCTACCCTTTTTAATGTTTGTTCCTGTGTAATCTTCTTCAACATCTTTCTTTTTGTTTTGTTTTTGTAGATCTGATACAAGATCCCCTTGGCCTTGTTGTTCATTTTTTTTTTTTTTTACGTCAATCTTTTCACTTTGACTAATATTTGCATTTCTATGAAAATTAAAAATAAGTAATTTTATTGGTATGATCCACGGTTTAATCTTATACGCATCAAAAAGTATCACAAATTCTGGGAAAAACCAGGGTTCTTGATTTGATATGGTACGATATAACCTTTCTTGATTCATTCCCATCCAATCAAAAAAGTATTTTTTTTTAGAATTTTTAGTTTCCGTTTTAGCATTTTTATGAATCTCGGTATCGATATACGTATTGGTCGAGGTTTCAATATCGATATTATTTCTAAGACAAAAATGGAGAATTCCATAATCAAAAAATTTTCTATCCAGATTTTTGTACGTATCAATAATAGATCCTTTTTCTAGATAATCACTAATAGCTATACTTACTATACTTATCAATCCATAAAATGATTCGGATTCCAGTGTATTTAAATTATATGTAATTTTTTTGTCTTTTACTTGTAACGTTGATCCATAAATATATGAGTCCTTACTATCCCCATAATTTATATATTTATATGATAAAAGATCATATCCGTAATGTTTTTTCAATTTTTCTTTTTGACTCATCAACAAATCCATTGCATAGTAATTTTGTTTCATGTAATGAATTAATTGGTCTTTTTTATATAAATCCAATTTCATTGAGTCTTTCTTTTGAATCGTACGACATTGATTGACTTTATTTTGCCATTTTTTCGATACTAAGTGGGACCACTTGGTCTGAGATAAATTGTATTGATAATGACCCCGTAACCAAATTTTCCATTTATTCATCCCATACTTATACTTATGAATTTTTTTATGCCTTGGTTTGGAATTAAATATTCCCTGTGTCGTACAAGAATTCTTGATTATATCCCTAAGAAAAGGATGGGTGCCGTGATATTGAAGTACGGATCTCAAATGATAATTGTTAAGTAATTGATTTTGTGATAATTTGTAAAATACATATGCTTGAGACAAAGAAGATAAGTCACAATAAATATTTGAATTTTTATTACTAATATTAGTATTAGAAAACGACTTTTTTATAGTCGAAATAAAGTTCATTGTATTTTGATTTGGTTTCTCAACCCCTTCTTGGCTTGTTTCGTCCTTGTAAATGGATTTATTGAGAATTTTTTTTGTTGATTCAAAGAAAAGTTGTGCATTGGTCCTTGGAATCTTAATAATACATAGTAATATATCCATGTATGTTTTTTCAATGAAGGATTTCATAAAATAATGCAATTTACGTATTAATCGGATATTTTTTCTTTTGAATATTTGCCAAATACCCTTTTGTGATTCCGATCTTTTATTTTTCTCATCACAAGTTAGAACTATTTTTTTCTTGTCTTTTGTGATTCCTTTTATTTGAGCCTTAATTGTGATTATCTTATTAGCAAGATCCTTCATTTTTGTTTCTATGAGTGAAGAATTTTCATTTACACAATTCACGGATCGAATTTGCATGGTAGATTCTTGGATAATATTATTATTTATATCGGAGTTTTTTCTGTTTTCATTTGTTTCATATACTTTCACCTTCCTCAATTTCAATAAGAAAATGGGGTTTACTTTTTCAAGTTCTTTCATTATTAGGTTTCTAACTAGAACTATTTTGGYGACCCATCTTGTTTTTTCTTTTGAAATCTTTAAAAACAATTTTATTCTTTCTTTGAAAGCCCTTATAACTTGAAAAAAATTCTTTTTCACTTTTCTCATTTTTTTTTCGAGTTCTTGAAAAATGGGTTCAAAAAAAGAAGGTCGTTTTCGGGGAGACCCAAAAGGCAGTTCTGCTTCCCTTCCCCAGACTGTTAAAAAACAAAAATTGTTTTTTTTCTCTTTTTTACTCATTTTTTGATCTCTATGATGAGATCGTATTTTAGATCTTCGCCAAGGTTTCAGACAGAAAGGAAATAGAATCTTTATCTGAATACCATCTGTTAACCAGTTTTGAGGAAATTCTGTTTCTGATAATTGAACACCATTATAGGTACATTTAACATGCATTTCTCTATTCCATCCCTTCAAATCCTCGTACCACTCGGGGGATTGCAATAATAACATACGCCCAATATTTTTAGCTATTATCAATAAGGGTAATATAACGTATTTTCTAAGAAAAGATTGGATTACTAACATGAAACCTCTTATTGCTTGAGTAAATATAAAGGTATCCCAAACTTCTGATATTGCTATTCGTTCATTTTCCCCTTCTTTCTCTTCATTTGTTTTCTCTTTTGTTTCTTCCTCCTCAAAATAAGAAATTTGCAATTCTGGGTTTCCCCATACCCAATTCCTAAAAACGAGATTAATCATTTCAGAGATATCAAAAAATGAAAAACAAAATGTTTTGCCTATTCGATCCAAAAAAAGTGGAGAATGCACGTTTGCTTGAAACATTTCCCAAGTAATTGTTTTACGTCTTTGAGCACGCATGGATCCTTTGATTATCCCCCGTCGAAAATCTGATTGTTGTGAGTAACGTATCAAAGCCACTTCCTCTTCTTCATCACTAGTGCTAGTATTCTTATTATTACCACTGGAATTAGTACTCTGATCATCAGTATAAATTACCACACGCTTGCCTTTTCTTGAACGAATTTCAGAATCCTCTGTTGATTCTTCTTCATTTTCTTCTTCCTCTTCTTCCGCATCCGCTGTCAATTTGTATGACCATCGAGAAACCCTTTTACTGATTTCTTCCATTCCAATAGATTTCTTTCTAATTGTTGTTATATCGTTTGGATCAGTTGTAATTACATCGAATACAAATTGCAAAGGTTTTGCTTGACTTTCTAAATCAATTCTTCGTGCGTGTTCAAAAGATAATTCATCGATTGAGTTTAAGAAATTCCCAATTGAACTCGAATTCAATAATAATTCCTTGCTAACGCCGAACGTGTTCTTTTGATGTTTAAATTCTCGAGAATCGTTATGAAATAAACCATGAATCTTATTTATCCAAAGCATTTCTACGGAATCTGCTGTCGAAGTTCTTAAATCATTCATGATTGCACGTAAATTAAATTTTTTTATTGTTCCTCGATAGGGTCCGTTCAAAAAAGGATCGTACATTTTTGGCAAGTATTCTTGTTCATTTTCATCATCGCACAATCTGGTCCTTTTTTCTAGCATATCTAAACCAAGAGATCCCTTCTCCTTTTCTAGAATTTTTATTCGATTTATCAATTCATTATTCAAGTTGTATTTTTTTTGTTCGTTAGTATAAATCCAATAATTATACAGGTCCTCGGGGGATAGTTTTTCTGTCGTGTACAAAGAAATTCTACGTTCTACCATTTCTGAAAAAGTCGACAAACTGGGTGGATATGTAAAGGATATTATTTGTTTTCCATTACTTGGGCATATATAAAAAAAATATTGTGCCATTTCATTTCGTACAGCATTTGCAAACCGATCATTTTTTATATATCTCAATGGGCGATTCCATCGTTTATAATCGAAAAGAAAAGTTACAATAGGCTTTTCAAACCAGAAATAAGTTTTTTCATTTTTCTCTTCTTTAAGTTTTCCCAATTCCCAATTATCTTGGTGGGTATCAAGATAAGAATCTTCGTAAACTGGGCTATCTTTGTCTTCTTCGGCGGATCCCTCTTGTTCCTGTTTAGTCTTCTTCGTTTCGTAAGTTGTTTCTACATCGCTTTCTTCCTTTCTTTCTCCCCTTTCTTCTGTTTCTGAGGTTTCTTTCAGTTTCTTAGTGACAATAGGCGACGGCATTCTGCCTAAATAGTAGACACAGGTGATAAATAAGAGAATACTAAAGATTCGAGCCATAGAATTTCTCAATTCTGACACAAGGTACTTATTAGATCGAATCGAATGATTTTGCCGTATCCAGAATAATACCAATCCAACCCATTTCATGAATAAAACGTGACCAATTAACCAACCAACAAAACTACTTGTTACAAATAACATCTTGTTGTTGCATCGAAACATATAAATGTTGACTAATCTGGCTAACGTTGAACTTGGTAAAATGAAATGGTTGAATAATTGAAAAATTAGATTATTCAGGAATACACATTGAATGCTGAGATTACGCATTGAATTTCTGGTAGTAGATCCATAATCAAAAAAGTTTTTGTGATTGTTCCAGAAGAAATGAAACAAAAGATACGGTAGAACTAGGACAGTTATTGTATGAGGTCTACCCAATGCTAGATGCAGAGGCGCATAATAGATCGATATGAACATCATGAGCTGTCCCGTAATAAAACCAGTTGTTGCTGATACCTCCTTCTCGGTTCCTTCTTCCATAACCCGAGCTCGGAGAAGGAAGAGATAAGAGGGCCCTATGGAGAATGTGGTCAGAAATCCATAATAGAGTCCGACCACAACGACCGAATTTATTATCTTCATGCATAAGGATAATAGATTACCTAGTAGAAAAGATTTCAAAATCATCACAAACCTCCCTTTTTTCTTTTCTATTTCAATTTCTCGATTATTATATGATGATTTCTTAACTTTCCATATATAGAAAGAGATAGACTATAAATGACATCTCTTATGTCAATGATACCATCTTCTTCGATTGAATGACATTTCTTATGTCAATGACACCAAAGGGGGATATTAAATGAATGGAATTGGGATATAGATGGAATATAATGAAATAGAGCCACTTTGAGGTTCCCTATGAAATGAGGCATGGAACGGAGCCACTACGAAGAAGTTCCGGGAGTTACGAAGGAAGCTTCGGACTCATGGGTTGAGAACGGGAGTTGAACTCTATGAGGTCGAATCTCCCGTTGTTCCTCAGTAGCTCAGTGGTAGAGCGGTCGGCTGTTAACTGATTGGTCGTAGGTTCGAATCCTACTTGGGGAGATTTGATTGATTCTTAATTGAAATTAAATTAAAGAATGAAGAATTGAATTAAAGGGCTCGCTTTGACCGTTAGGGGTAGGTAACCCGTTCCCTGTCTTTGTTTCTATTGCATTCTATCTCATCGTATCACATTCTGTTCTACGATATTTGAGAATCACCGTCAATACCTCGGCGTAGATCCGG